GCTAACGTAGCTTAATATAAAGCATGGCGCTGAAGTTGCCAAGATGGGCCCTAATAAGCCCCGTACGCACAAAGGCATGGTCCCGACCTTTTAATCAGCTTTAACCTAACTTACACATGCAAGTCTCCGCATCCCCGTGAATACACCCTTCATCCCCCCACCCGGAGATAAGGAGTAGGTATCAGGCACAAATTTTTAGCCCACTACGCCTAGCCAAGCCACACCCCCAAGGGAATCCAGCAGTGATAAACATTAAGCCATAAGTGAAAACTTGACTCAGTCAGGGTAAAGAGGGCCGGTAAAACTCGTGCCAGCAACCGCGGTTAAACGAGAGGCCCTAGTTGATTACATCACGGCGTAAAGGGTGGTTAAGGGAAATACAAAATAAAGCTAAATGGCCCCTTAGCTGTTATACGCTCTTGGACGCTAGAAACCCAAACACGAAAGTAGCTTTAAATAATCTACCCGACCCCACGAAAGCTAAGAAACAAACTGGGATTAGATACCCCACTATGCTTAGCCATAAACAATGACATTAAAACACAACAATGTTCGCCAGGATACTACAAGCACTAGCTTAAAACCCAAAGGACCTGACGGTGCCTTAGATCCCCCTAGAGGAGCCTGTTCTAGAACCGATTATCCTCGTTAAACCTCACCACTCCTAGTAATATCAGCCTATATACCACCGTCGCCAGCTTACCCTCTGAGGGTATAAAAGTAAGCAAGATGGGTACAACCCAGAAAGTCAGGTCGAGGTGTAGCATATGGGGTGGGAAGAAATGGGCTACATTTTCTATCACAGAATATAACGAATCTGTATTATATGAAATAATTCTTTGAAGGAGGATTTAGTAGTAAAAGAGAAGCAGAGTGTCTCTTTGAACCCGGCTCTAAGGCGCGTACACACCGCCCGTCACTCCCTCCGGTCATATTGCGCCGTAATAATACTTAATAAAGTCAGCACCGACAAGGGGGGAAAAGTCGTAACAAGGTAAGTGTACCGGAAGGTGCACTTGGAAATTATCCAAGACGTGGCTGAATAGTTAAGCATCTCACTTACACCGAGAAAACATCCGTGCAAATCGGATCGTCCTGAGCCAAACAGCTAGCTTAACCACCAAAATTAACACAAAAACATAAATAACCGACAATTGACCTACAACAAATAAATTAAACCATTTTACACATCTTAGTATGGGAGACAGAAAAGATAAATATAAAGCAATAGAGAGAGTACCGTGAGGGAAAGCTGAAAGAGAAATGAAACAATCCATATAAGCACTAAAAAGCAGAGATTAAATCTTGTACCTTTTGCATCATGATTTAGCCAACACTACTAAGCAAAGAGACCTTTAGTTTAAGCCCCCGAAACCAGGTGAGCTACCCCGAGACAGCCTATATAAAATAGGGCCAACCCGTCTCTGTGGCAAGAGAGTGGGAAGAGCTCCGGGTAGAAGTGACAGACCTATCGAACCTGGTAATAGCTGGTTGTCTGGGAGATGAATAAGAGTTCAGCTTCGTGTACCCCAAATTATATTAAACTAAAATAGATTTACTCTAGCCACAAAACCAAGAGATACACACGAAAGTTAGTTAAAGAAGGTACAGCTTCTTTAACAAAGGATACAACCTTCACAGGAGAATAAAGATCATAGTACACAAAACACATTGTTTTAGTGGGCCTAAAAGCAGCCACCTAAATAGAAAGCGTTAAAGCTCAAACGAAAAGAAAGTTCATAATACTGATAAAATAAATCTTATTTCCCTAATAGTACCAGACTAATCCATACAAATATGGAAGAAATTATGCTAGAATGAGTAACAAGAAGAACTCGCCCTTCTCCCAGCACAAGTGTAAGCCAGATTGGACCAACCACTGGCAATTAACGAGCCCAACCAAAGAGGGCAATGTGAATTAATAACTAAGAAAAACACACAATCAATTATCGTTACCCCCACACTGGAGTGCATATAAGGAAAGACTAAAAGAATGGGAAGGAACTCGGCAAACACAAGCCCCGCCTGTTTACCAAAAACATCGCCTCTTGACTCAACTAAATATAAGAGGTCCAGCCTGCCCGGTGACAATAGTTTAACGGCCGCGGTATTTTGACCGTGCAAAGGTAGCGCAATCACTCGTCTTTTAAATAGGGACCTGTATGAATGGCCAAACGAGGGTTTAACTGTCTCCCCTTTCAAGTCAGTGAAATTGATCTATCCGTGCAGAAGCGGATATAATAATACAAGACGAGAAGACCCTTTGGAGCTTAAGGTACAAGACTTAAACACACCAAACAAACCAATAAACGTAACGAATACAGTGAAGTATAAGACTCTACCTTCGGTTGGGGCGACCAAGGAGTAAAAAATAACCTCCAAGTGGAACGGGTAAACCCTAAAACTAAGAGACACATCTCTAAGCCTCAGAACATCTGACCAAGTATGATCCGGTCAATAAAACCGATCAACGGACCAAGTTACCCTAGGGATAACAGCGCAATCCTCTCTAAGAGTCCATATCGACGAGGGGGTTTACGACCTCGATGTTGGATCAGGACATCCTAATGGTGCAGCCGCTATTAAGGGTTCGTTTGTTCAACGATTAATAGTCCTACGTGATCTGAGTTCAGACCGGAGCAATCCAGGTCAGTTTCTATCTGTAAAGCTACTTTCTCCTAGTACGAAAGGATCGGAAAAAGGGGGCCCCCACTTAAAGCACGCCCCACCCCAAATTTATGAATAAAAATAAATAAAATAAAGGGAGAGCTAAAATCTAACCCTAAATAAGGGCTACTGGGATGGCAGAGCTCGGTAATTGCAAAAGGCCTAAGCCCTTTCACCCAAAGGTTCAAATCCTTTTCCCAGTTTATGCTAGACACTCTAATTAATCATTTAATTAACCCCCTAGCTTATGCCGTCCCAGTATTACTCGCAGTAGCCTTCCTCACTCTAGTTGAACGAAAAATATTAGGATACATACAGCTTCGAAAAGGACCAAACGTAGTAGGACCACGAGGATTACTTCAACCCGTAGCCGATGGTGTGAAACTTTTTATTAAAGAACCCATCCGTCCCTCCTTATCTTCCCCAATTTTATTCTTAACCGCCCCAATTCTTGCATTAATTCTAGCAATAATATTATGAGCACCCATACCAATACCCTACCCGGTTGTTGACCTAAATCTTGGAATCTTGTTCATTATAGCAATATCAGGCTTAGCAGTTTATTCAATTCTCGGATCAGGCTGAGCATCAAATTCAAAATATGCACTAATTGGAGCTCTACGAGCTGTGGCTCAAACAATTTCATATGAAGTAAGCCTAGGCCTTATTTTATTATCTACTATTATTTTTTCAGGGGGTTATACTCTACAAACATTTAATACAACACAAGAAGATACATGACTACTTCTCCCACTTTGACCACTAGCCATCATATGATTTATCTCAACCCTAGCTGAAACAAACCGGGCGCCATTCGACCTAACAGAAGGAGAATCAGAATTAGTATCAGGTTTCAACGTAGAATATGCAGGGGGACCATTTGCCTTATTTTTCCTAGCTGAATATGCAAATATTTTATTAATAAATACCCTATCAACAGTCTTATTTTTAGGAGCATCATTCATACCACACACACCAGAACTAATAACTATAAATATTGCAACTAAAACTGCACTACTAACCATTTTATTTTTATGAATACGCGCATCCTACCCACGATTCCGATATGATCAACTTATACATCTAATTTGAAAAAGCTTTCTTCCAATTACATTAATCCTAGTTCTATGACATATTGCTCTACCAATTGCACTAGCAGGCTTACCCCCACAAGCATAATTCAAGAACCGTGCCCGAATGCTCAGGGATCACTTTGATAGAGTGAATTATAGGGGTTAAAATCCCCTCAGTTCTTAGAAAAAAGGGGGTTGAACCCATGCTCAAGAGATCAAAACTCTTAGTGCTTCCACTACACCACTTTCTAAGATGAGGTCAGCTAATTAAGCTCCCGGGCCCATACCCCGAACATGACGGTTAAAGTCCCTCCTTCATCAATGAATCCCTACGTCCTTATAATTTTATTATCCAGCTTAGGCCTAGGCACTACCTTAACTTTTGCCAGCTCACATTGACTTCTTGCCTGAATAGGCCTAGAAATTAATACCTTAGCAATTATTCCATTAATAGCACAACAACATCACCCACGAGCAGTAGAAGCAACAACAAAATATTTTCTTATTCAAGCAGCCGCAGCAGCAATAATCCTTTTTACAAGCACAACAAATGCTTGAATCACCGGACAATGAGACATTAATAGCATACCAAACCCAACCACCAACGCAGCTATTATACTTGCTCTAGCCCTTAAAATTGGACTAGCACCTATACATTTCTGACTCCCAGAAGTATTACAAGGATTAGACCTACTAACAGGATTAATTTTATCCACCTGACAAAAACTCGCTCCACTAGCACTATTTATTCAAGCAGCCCAAACCACAGACTCCACACTACTTATAATTTTAGGATTAATATCATCACTAATTGGAGGATGAAGCGGACTTAACCAAACCCAATTACGAAAAATCTTAGCTTACTCATCAATCGCCCACATAGGATGAATAATTATTGTAATACAATATGCTCCACAACTAACCATGATTGCCTTAGGAACTTATATTTTTATAACATCAGCAGCATTTCTTACCCTAAAAATGCTTTCAGCCACAAAAATTAGTACCCTAACAATAACTTGACCAAAAAACCCGACTTTAGCAGCAATCACCATTTTAACCATACTATCATTAGGGGGTCTTCCACCCCTTACGGGATTTATACCAAAATGACTTATTCTACAAGAACTGACAAAACAAAGCCTCCCTGCCACTGCCACAATTATAGCCCTGACCGCCTTACTTAGCTTATTTTTTTACCTACGATTATGTCACGCAATAATATTAACAACCTCCCCAAACACCATTAATTCAACCCCACACTGACGAACAAAAACAACCCAAACCCTTCTACCACTAACCACAGCCACTGTTATTACTATAGGACTTCTACCAATAACCCCAGCTATTTTGATATTAACAACATAAGAGACTTAGGATAATTTAGACCAAGAGCCTTCAAAGCTCTCAGTAGAAGTGAAAATCTTCTAGTCTCTGATAGGACTTACAGATATTACTCCGCATCTTCTAAATGCAAATCAGATATTTTAATTAAACTAAAGCCCTTCTAGATGGGAAGGCCTTGATCCTACAAACTCTTAGTTAACAGCTAAGTGCTCAAACCAGCGAGCATCCACCTACTTTCCCGCCGTTTATCAGTAAGGCGGGAAAAGCCCCGGCAGGAGGTCGCCTGCGTCTTCAGATTTGCAATCTAATATGTTTACACCACAAGGCCGTGATAGAGAGAGGATTTAAACCTCTATTTACGGAGCTACAATCCGCCGCCTGAGCATTCGGCCACCCTACCTGTGACAATCACACGCTGATTCTTCTCTACCAACCATAAAGACATTGGCACCCTTTATTTAGTATTTGGTGCCTGAGCCGGAATAGTAGGAACTGCCCTAAGCCTTTTAATCCGAGCCGAACTAAGCCAGCCAGGAGCACTTCTTGGTGATGATCAAATTTATAATGTTATTGTTACTGCCCATGCTTTTGTAATAATTTTCTTTATAGTAATACCAATTCTTATCGGGGGATTTGGAAATTGACTTGTGCCACTAATAATTGGAGCCCCAGATATAGCATTCCCACGAATAAATAACATAAGCTTTTGACTTCTCCCCCCTTCATTCCTTCTTCTGTTAGCCTCTTCTGGAGTTGAAGCAGGAGCCGGGACAGGGTGAACAGTTTATCCACCTCTTGCGGGCAATCTTGCCCATGCAGGAGCATCTGTTGACTTAACAATTTTTTCATTACATTTAGCAGGTGTCTCATCAATTTTGGGAGCAATTAATTTTATTACCACTACAATTAATATGAAACCGCCAACTATTTCTCAATATCAAACCCCCCTGTTTGTTTGAGCTGTTCTAGTTACAGCTGTATTACTTCTTTTATCATTACCAGTTTTAGCTGCCGGGATTACAATACTTCTAACAGATCGAAACCTTAACACAACATTCTTTGACCCGGCAGGAGGGGGTGATCCTATTCTTTATCAACACCTATTTTGATTTTTCGGGCACCCAGAAGTATATATTCTTATTTTACCAGGGTTTGGAATTATTTCCCACGTTGTAGCATATTATGCAGGAAAAAAAGAACCATTCGGGTATATGGGTATAGTTTGAGCTATAATAGCAATTGGCCTTTTAGGGTTTATTGTATGAGCCCATCATATGTTTACTGTAGGGATGGATGTAGACACTCGCGCATATTTTACATCCGCTACAATAATTATCGCTATCCCAACAGGTGTAAAAGTATTTAGCTGATTAGCAACCCTTCACGGAGGAGCTATTAAATGAGAAACACCCATATTATGAGCATTAGGCTTTATTTTCTTATTTACAGTTGGAGGTCTAACTGGAATTGTTCTAGCTAATTCATCACTAGACATTGTACTTCATGACACATATTATGTAGTAGCACACTTTCATTATGTTCTTTCAATAGGAGCTGTATTTGCAATCATAGCAGGTTTTGTTCACTGATTCCCACTATTTACAGGTTATACCCTAAATAGTGTTTGAACAAAAATTCATTTTGGGGTAATGTTTATTGGAGTTAATCTTACATTCTTTCCACAACATTTCTTAGGTTTAGCAGGCATGCCACGACGATATTCTGATTACCCAGATGCCTATGCACTTTGAAATACAGTATCATCTATTGGATCATTAATTTCTTTAGTCGCAGTAATCATGTTTTTATTTATCTTATGAGAAGCTTTTACCGCTAAACGAGAAGTTTTATCAGTTGATTTAACTACAACAAATGTGGAATGGTTACACGGTTGCCCTCCTCCTTATCACACCTTTGAAGAACCAGCATTCGTTCAAATTCAATCAAATTAACGAGAAAGGAAGGAATTGAACCCCCGTGAACTGGTTTCAAGCCAGTCGCATAACCACTCTGCCACTTTCTTATAAAGACATTAGTAAAAACATTACACCACTTTGTCAAGGTGGAATTACAAGTTAAACTCTTGTATGCCTTAAACCACAATGGCACACCCCGCACAACTAGGATTTCAAGATGCAGCATCACCAGTTATAGAAGAACTTCTCTGTTTCCATGACCATGCTTTAATAATCGTATTTTTAATTAGCACTTTAGTCTTATACATTATTGTCGCAATAGTTTCAACCAAGCTGACTAATAAGTTTATCTTAGATTCTCAAGAAATTGAAATTGTATGAACAGTTCTTCCCGCTATTATTCTGATTTTAATTGCCCTACCATCTTTACGCATTTTATACCTTATAGATGAAATTAATGACCCTCATGTCACCATCAAAGCCGTAGGTCATCAATGATATTGAAGCTACGAATATACAGATTATGAAAACTTAGAGTTTGATTCCTACATAATCCCCACCCAAGACCTCACCCCAGGAGGATTCCGGCTTTTAGAGACAGACCACCGAATAGTAGTCCCCAAAGAATCACCAATCCGCATTTTAGTATCAGCTGAAGATGTCTTACATTCCTGAGCCGTTCCATCCTTAGGAATTAAAATAGACGCAGTACCAGGACGACTTAATCAAACCGCCTTTATCGTATCACGCCCTGGTGTATTTTATGGACAATGCTCTGAGATTTGCGGAGCTAATCACAGTTTTATGCCTATCGTAGTAGAAGCTGTCCCCCTTGAATTCTTCGAAAACTGATCTTCATTATTATTAGAAGACGCCTCACTGAAATGCTAAATATTGGATAGCGTTGACCTTTTAAGTCAAAACCTGGTGCTTACCGACCACCTTCAGTGATATGCCTCAGCTTAACCCAAAACCCTGATTTATAATCTTATTTTTATCATGAGTTATTTTCCTCACCATTATTCCAACCAAAATTATTAATCATATTCAACCTAATGATCCCGCCCAAATTGACACTAAAGAACACAAAAATAACCCCTGAAACTGACCATGATAGTAAGCTTCTTTGACCAATTCGCAAGTCCTTACCTTTTAGGAATTCCCCTTATTGCCGTTGCAATACTTCTGCCATGACTTCTTTTCCCAACCCCATCATCACGATGAATTAATAATCGACTTATTACTATTCAAACATGATTAACCGGCCGATTCACAAATCAACTTATATCTCCTTTAAACATTAAAGGACACAAATGAGCATTAATCATAGCCTCCCTAATAGTATTTCTCATTACAATTAACCTTTTAGGACTCCTTCCTTACACTTTTACACCAACAACACAACTCTCTTTAAATATAGGATTTGCTGTACCACTATGACTTGCTACTGTTATTATTGGAATGCAAAATCAACCAACTATTGCTTTAGGACACCTCTTACCAGAAGGAACCCCAGTCCCCCTAATTCCAGCCCTAATTATTATCGAAACAATTAGTTTATTTATTCGACCCCTAGCGCTAGGAGTCCGACTTACTGCTAACCTAACAGCAGGTCATCTGCTAATTCAACTTATCGCCACAGCAGTATTTGTTCTTATACCAATAATGCCAACAGTAGCAATTTTAACCGCTACCGTTCTTTTCTTACTCACATTATTAGAAGTGGCAGTAGCAATAATTCAGGCTTACGTATTTATTCTTCTTTTAAGCCTATATTTACAAGAAAACATCTAATGGCCCACCAAGCACACGCATATCATATAGTCGACCCAAGCCCATGACCCCTAACTGGAGCTGTAGCCGCCTTATTAATAACATCTGGCTTAGCAATCTGATTTCACCTCCACTCAATAACACTTATTATCTTAGGAATAATTCTTCTTATTTTAACTATAATTCAATGATGACGGGATATTGTCCGAGAAGGAACTTTTCAGGGACATCACACACCACCTGTACAAAAAGGGTTACGCTACGGTATAATTCTATTTATTACCTCCGAAGTGTTCTTCTTCTTAGGATTTTTCTGAGCCTTCTATCATTCAAGTTTAGCCCCAACCCCAGAACTAGGAGGGTGTTGACCCCCAACTGGAGTCACAACATTAGACCCATTTGAAGTACCTCTTCTTAATACAGCAGTATTATTAGCATCCGGAGTAACAGTAACATGAGCACACCACAGCATCATAGAAGGAGAACGAAAACAAGCCATTCAATCCTTAACTCTTACAATTTTACTAGGGTTATATTTTACAGCCCTACAAGCCATAGAATATTATGAAGCTCCATTTACAATTGCAGATGGTGTATACGGCTCAACATTTTTCGTAGCTACAGGATTCCACGGCCTACACGTAATTATTGGATCAACTTTTCTAGCTGTCTGTCTTCTACGCCAAGTCTTATTCCACTTCACGTCAGATCATCACTTTGGTTTTGAAGCCGCCGCTTGATACTGACACTTTGTTGACGTAGTTTGACTTTTCCTTTACGTATCAATCTACTGATGAGGCTCATAATCTTTCTAGTACAAAAAGTGCAAGTGACTTCCAATCACTAGGTCTTGGTAAGAAGCCAGGGAAAGATAATGAACTTATTTACAACTATTTTTATTATTATATTAACTCTATCCTCAGTCTTAGCTTTTGTGTCATTTTGATTACCACAAATAAACGCAGATACCGAAAAACTATCCCCCTACGAATGCGGATTTGATCCACTTGGGTCTGCTCGACTACCATTTTCACTACGGTTTTTCCTAGTAGCAATTTTATTTCTTTTATTTGATCTAGAAATCGCCCTACTCCTACCATTACCCTGAGGGGATCAACTTCACAACCCTATTGAAACACTTCTTTGGGCTACAACAGTTTTAATTATATTAACATTAGGATTAGCTTATGAATGAGCTCAAGGCGGCCTAGAATGAGCAGAATAGGGAATTAGTCCAACAAAGACCTCTGATTTCGGCTCAGAAAACCGTGGTTAAAATCCACGACTCCCTTATGACACCCATACACTTCAGCCTTAACGCAGCATTTATATTAGGATTAGCAGGACTCACATTCCATCGTATTCATCTCCTCTCTGCACTATTATGTTTAGAAGGAATAATATTATCCCTATTTGTATCATTAGCCCTTTGAACCCTACAACTAGAATCAACAAGCCTGTCCACAGCTCCTATGTTATTATTAGCTTTCTCCGCCTGTGAAGCAAGCGCTGGCTTAGCACTCTTAGTTGCCACAGCTCGAACCCATGGGTCTGATCATATACAAAACCTCAATCTATTACAATGCTAAAAGTACTAATTCCAACAATCATGCTATTTCCAACAATTTGATTAACTTCCCCTAAATGATTATGAACAATTACAACAGCAAACAGCTTTCTAATCGCCCTTATTAGTCTCACATGACTAAAATGAACTTTAGACACAGGATGAACTGCTTCCAACATATATATAGCCACAGACCCTTTATCCACACCCCTCTTGGTGTTAACATGCTGACTTCTCCCATTAATAATCCTAGCTAGTCAAAACCACATTAATCCTGAACCAATTGGACGACAACGCATGTATATTACACTTCTTACCTCCCTTCAAACCTTTTTAATTATAGCATTTGGCGCCACAGAAATTATTATATTTTATATTATATTTGAAGCCACACTTATCCCAACACTATTCATCATCACCCGATGAGGAAACCAAGCTGAACGTCTCAATGCAGGTACCTATTTCCTTTTTTATACCTTAGCAGGCTCATTACCCCTTTTAGTAGCCCTTCTCCTTCTACAACAATCCACAGGAACCCTATCAATATTAGTATTACAACATTCAGAACCCCTTTTATTGAACACATGAGGCCATAAAATTTGATGAGCCGGCTGCTTAATCGCATTCTTAGTAAAAATACCACTATACGGAATACATTTATGACTTCCAAAAGCACATGTAGAAGCCCCAGTAGCAGGGTCTATAATTCTGGCAGCAGTTTTATTAAAACTTGGAGGTTATGGTATAATACGAATAATAGTGATATTAGATCCCCTATCTAAACAATTAGCCTACCCATTTATTGTCCTCGCCCTTTGAGGAATCATTATAACAGGATTAGTTTGTCTACGACAAACAGACCTAAAATCATTAATCGCTTATTCATCAGTAGGTCATATGGGATTAGTCGCAGGAGGAATTTTAATCCAAACCACCTGAGGATTTACAGGAGCTATTATTCTTATAATTGCCCACGGATTAACATCATCAGCTTTATTCTGCCTAGCTAACACATCCTACGAACGAACCCACAGCCGAACCATAATTCTTGCCCGAGGATTACAGATAGTACTTCCACTAGCAACAGTCTGATGATTTATTGCTAACTTAGCTAATTTAGCCTTACCACCCCTACCTAATTTAATAGGAGAATTAATAATTATTACTGCCCTATTTAACTGATCCCCATGAACAATTGCATTAACAGGCATAGGAACCCTTATTACAGCAAACTATTCACTATATATATTCCTCACGTCTCAACGCGGCTCAATACCAGAACACATCATAAACCTCCCACCCTCCCACACCCGAGAACATCTATTAATAACCCTTCATCTCCTCCCTGTAATTTTACTTGTAATAAAACCAGAAATCATATGAGGCTGATGTTATTAGTAAGTTTAGTTTAACATAAAATTTTAGATCGTGACTCTAAAGATAGGGGTTAAAATCCCCTCACTCACCGAGAAAGAGCAAGAAAACAGTAAGTACTGCTAACACTTATTACCATGGTTAAACTCCACGGCTTTCTTACCACTTCTAAAGGATAATAGTTCATCCATTGGTCTTAGGAACCAAAAACTCTTGGCGCAACTCCAAGTAGAAGTTTATGACTAATATGATCCTACCACTTATACTAATTTTAATTTTTGCAGTACTATCATACCCCTTACTTAAACCACAAAGTTTACTCACCAAACCAAACTCCTCCTTCCAAGCCTGAAACGCCGTCCATGTTTCCTTCTTAATTAGCCTAGTACCCCTTACAATTATATTATGCCAAGAATCAGACCATGTTGTAACATGCTGAAATTGAATAAATACACAAACATTTAATGTAGATTTAAGCTTCAAATTTGATTATTACTCAATTACTTTTACCTCAATCGCTTTATATATCACGTGATCAATTTTAGAATTTGCATCCTGATATATAGCTTCTTACCCCAAAAAAGAAATATTCTTTAAATACCTATTACTTTTTCTAATATCAATAATTATTTTAGTAACAGCCAACAATTTATTTCAATTATTTATCGGTTGGGAAGGTGTAGGAATTATATCATTTTTACTTATCGGATGATGATTTGGACGAACAGAAGCTAATACCTCAGCTCTTCAAGCTGTAATCTATAACCGAATAGGAGACATTGGATTTATCTTAAGTCTAACATGATTCGCAACACAACTCAACTCCTGAGACATCCAACAAATTTTCACCCTGTCAAAAGGAATTGATATAACAATTCCCCTAATTGGCTTAATCATCGCAGCCACAGGAAAATCAGCACAATTTACTTTACACCCCTGACTCCCATCAGCCATAGAAGGCCCTACACCAGTATCTGCTTTACTCCACTCTAGCACTATAGTCGTAGCCGGAATCTTTTTACTAATTCGCCTACACCCCATTATAGAAAACAATAAACTTGCATTAACAATCTGTTTATGCCTAGGAGCACTAACAACACTATTTGCAGCTACTTGTGCTTTAACTCAAAATGACATCAAAAAAATTGTAGCCTTTTCAACATCAAGCCAACTAGGACTAATAATAGTAGCAATCGGATTAAATCAACCACAACTAGCATTTTTTCATATTTGCACCCACGCCTTTTTTAAAGCAATACTATTCCTGTGCTCAGGAGCAATCATTCATAGCTTAGACAATGAACAAGACATCCGAAAAATAGGAGGAATTTATCACACAATACCAATAACCACAAATTACTTAGTGGTAGGAAGCCTAGCACTTATAGGAACCCCTTTCCTAGCCGGATTCTTCTCAAAAGACGCTATTCTTGAAACAATAACCTCTTCCCATCTTAACGCCTGAGCCCTAATCATAACCTTGATCGCCACATCGTTTACAGCAGTTTATAGCTTCCGAATACTATATTTAGTATCCCTAGGCAATCCACGATACAAACCCCACCAACCTATTAACGAAAACCATATCCCAATCAACACTATTCGACGCCTTGCTTGAGGAAGTATCATTGCAGGACTTATCATCTCATACACTATAATTCCACTCAAAACACCAACCATAACAATACCCCCATATTTAAAACTAATAGCTATCTTAGTTACCATTACAGGAATCTTAGTAGCTTTAGAAATTAGCTCATTAGCCAATAAAGTTAATAAATATTCTACACCCGGACTCTCATACCATTTCTCAAATTCATTAACCTTTTTCCCAATTTTACATCGTCTTCTTCCAGCACAAAAACTTCTTATAGGAGAATCAGCCGCCACTAAAATTGAAAAATCATGAAGTGAACTATTTGGGCCATGCGGAATCGCACTTAGCCTAGTAATAACAGCTACCTACACTAAAGACCGACGAATAGCATCAATTAAAGCTTATTTAGCTATATTCCTCACCTCGCTAGTAATCAAAATTATATTACTTAAATTATATAATTAAATAGCCCGAAGAACACCATAACTTAAACCCCGCGTAACTTCTAATACAACAAATAAAGTTAAAAGCAGTACTCAAGCACAAATAATTAATATTTTTCCACCAGACGAATATATTATAGCTACCCCCCCAACATCACCTCGCAAAACAGAAAATTCTTTTAACCCATCAATACTAATCAAAGAACCCTCATATCAACTACCTCAAAAAAATCCTGCTACCACGCTCACAATAATAGCATAAACCAACACACGTCAAAACACAAGACGACCCCCTCAAGCTTCAGGAAAAGGCTCAGCTGCCAAAGCGGCTGAATAAGCAAACACTACAAGCATTCCCCCTAGGTAAATTAAAAAAAGAATTAAAGACAAAAATGAACCCCCACAACTAACTAATACTCCACATCCAACCCCTGCTACAACTACCAAACCAAAGGCAGCAAAATAAGGAGTTGGATTAGAAGCAATAGCAATTATGCCTGATACCAAACCCGCCAGCAAAAACGCTAGATAATAAGCCATAATTCTCGCTCAGACTTTAACTGAAACCTGTGACTCGAAAAACCACCGTTGTAGTTCAACTACAAGAACTTCTTAATGACAAGCCTACGAAAAACACACCCAATCTTAAAAATTGCTAACGACGCATTAATTGACCTACCAACACCACTAAACATCTCAGCATGATGAAACTTTGGATCTCTACTTGGATTATGTTTAATTACTCAAATCCTAACAGGATTATTTTTAGCTATGCATTATACCTCAGATATTACAACAGCATTTTCATCCGTAGTCCACATCTGCCGAGACGTAAATTATGGCTGACTTATTCGAAATGTACATGCCAATGGAGCATCATTCTTTTTTATTTGTCTCTACATCCACATTGCCCGAGGCCTTTATTATGGGTCCTACCTTTATAAAGAAACCTGAAACATTGGAGTCGTATTATTCCTATTAGTAATAATAACAGCTTTCGTAGGATACGTTCTCCCTTGAGGACAAATATCTTTCTGAGGAGCTACAGTAATTACAAACCTACTATCAGCTGTACCTTATGTAGGAGACATATTAGTACAATGAATTTGAGGTGGGTTCTCAGTAGATAATGCAACCCTAACACGATTTTTCGCATTCCATTTCCTCCTGCCATTTGTAGTTATCGCTATAGTTATCTTACATCTACTTTTCCTTCATGAAACCGGATCAAATAACCCACTTGGCCTAAACCCAAATATAGATAAAATCCCATTTCATCCCTACTTCTCAAACAAAGACCTCCTTGGATTCGTCATTATATTATTTTTACTAACACTATTAGCTTTATTTTCTCCTAATCTTTTAGGAGATCCAGAAAATTTTACTCCAGCCAACCCTTTAGTAACACCCCCACATATTAAACCAGAATGATATTTCCTATTTGCTTATGCCATTCTACGATCAATTCCAAATAAATTAGGAGGTGTCCTAGCACTATTATTTTCTATTCTAGTTTTAATAGTGGTACCAATTCTTCACACCTCAAAACAACGAGGACTAGCATTTCGTCCAGCCACTCAATTCTTGTTTTGAACTCTAGTAGCAGATATAATTGTATTAACATGAATTGGAGGAATACCAGTAGAACACCCATATATCATTATTGGCCAAATCGCATCAGTTTTATACTTCGCATTATTCCTAATTTTATTCCCACTTATGGGAATTCTGGAAAATAAAGCACTAAAATGAGCCTGCCCTAGTAGCTTAGCCCCTAAGCATCGGTCTTGTAATCCGAAGATCGGAGGTTAAGATCCCCCCTAGTGCCAAATCCCAGAAAAGAGAGATTTTAACTCCCACCCCTGACTCCCAAAGCCAGAATTCAAATTAAACTATTTTCTGTTAGCCTTATGTTAAGACACTACATAACCTCTAACTTTACACATATTTGCATATATGTTGAATATACATACATATATAACATATTTAATCCATTTTTCAGGGCCAGACATTTTAAGCAACACACAACCTGTAACTTTACAAATAATGTATTTATACATGTTTGTATATATGTTGTATATGTACATGTGCACGCACACGCACGGCAGGATATAAAACTTATTTAACCCACCCCACTTTTCAAATGATATTACACCTAACCACAAGTATATTTAATACTTCCTAAAATAAATTAAATCGCCGCCCAAAATTTTTTCGCCCGAAATAACCAACATAATTCTTAAAAAAATATACCCAAATAATATTTAAAATACATAATTGTATTATATACAATTAAACAGTTTAATCACAGGAAATGTTATACACATTTACTATATCTATATGTAAGACATATTATGTATTATCACCATTTCATTATTTTAACCATAAAGCAGGTACTATCGTTCATATAATTACATTTAAGAGAGAGATCACCAATGATTTATATAAAGATACATTATGCATGATAGAATCAGGGACATTAATTGAAAAGTTGTTAAAAAATGAATTATTCCTGGTATTTGATTCTACATCTCATGTTCATCGCTACAAGACCCACACACAATCTAGTAGTAAACGGCATCTGATTAGCCAGTTGTGTTAATCACTCATTTCATTACCCCACATGCCGAGCGTTCTTTTATATACAAGGGGTGATCTTTCTCTTTTTTCCTTTCAACGTGCATTTCATAGTGCAAATACAAATGTTCAATAAGGTGGTACATTTTCTTGAATATAACAAAGTTAGTTAATTATTGAAAGACATAACCGAAGAATCACTAACTTTTAATTCAGGTGCATAAAATACTTATCACTTCCTCAACATCTAGATATAATACTCACCCCCTGTCTTTTTTTGCGCGACAAACCCCCTTACCCCCTTACGCTCAGTAAATCCTGTTATCCTTGTCAAACCCCTAAACCAAGGAAGGCTCAAGAACGTGCAGTCAATAAATTGTAAATAATATGACATTTTGGTGTATATATAGATGTGCACGCATGCATGCGCGCACATATACATACACCCATGATCATAACCTAATTATTTAAATAGTCTTGAAGTCCCCAACAAAAAACTTTATTAAACATTTTATACTAAAAACTCCAATCTTTTAAATAAT